GATCCGAGTGAATGGAAAGGAAAAAACAAAGGATGAATTCCACTTTAAAAGGACACGCTATCAAAATATAAAAAGACCTGTTTATGAAACTTCTTACCCTCCGGATGGGAATAAAGAAAATTCGAAGTTAGAAATAGATAAAAAAGAAAAATCTCTCTTCTGGTTTGAAAAACCTCTTGTGACTATTCTTTTCGACTATAAACGATGGAATCGTCCATTGCGATATATAAAAAATGAGAAATTTGAAAATGTTGTTAGAAATGAAAAACAACCAAAAAGTCAATTAATAGAAAAATAAAAATCAATACAAAAAATACATACAATAAGAGATAAGACGAGACTCGACCACCTCCTAAATATTTAATACTTTCTGCTACAAAAAAATTAAGAATACCCACCCCATTTGTAATTCCATCAATAACCCGTCGATCAAAAAAATAAGTTAATTCTGCTAATGCTCTTATACCGCCAATTAAGGATATTCTATAAAAAGCATCTATGTAACCACGATTGTATGACCAATCATATATTATAAATATAATATTTTCAAAAAAAAAATTATTAGTAAAATTTTTAACCAATGAATTACGAAAGTTCAAATTTTGTAAAGATGAATAAGCGGGCTTATAGAATAAAGACGCTATTAATATTCCGAAATAAGCTATACTGACAGAAAAGGTTGCATTTTTAACAAATTCATACCAATTCACATAATTTTTTGAACTTTGATTTAAAAAGTTTATCGAGGGAGTTAACCATTTGTCTAATATATCAAAAAAGATTGGTTCTTGATTGAATTGATTGAATGGAATTCCTATGACTCCAACAAACAAAGTAAATAGGGATAGCAGAAACATAGGAAATAGCATAGTATTATCTGATTCATAGGGATACGAAAAGGTATTCTTAGTACCAAAATGGGGAGTAGTAACAAAAGGGTGCATCATATTTCTTACATTACTATCAATTCGATATGTTGTTTTTTTCCAAAAAAAAGAAGTTTTTTCATTATTATTCATTGTTAATAATGATAAGAAACGAAAGTTTTTTTTTATCGTTTTTGATCCTTCTTTACCCCATAATGATATTGAATAGAGGGGGTTATTCGTTTTTCCGCTGTAATTTTTAAAATAAAGGCTTAAATGTCCTTCAAAAGTAAGTAAGTAGATGCGGAACATATAAAATGCTGTTAATCCTGCTGTGGAACAGGCTGTTATTGCGAAAATCGGTGAATACAACCAACTATCATTAAGAATTTCATCTTTGGACCAAAAGCAAGCAAGGGGTGGAATACCACAAAGAGAAAGGGTACCTAATAAAAAAGCATTTTTTGTAATTGGCACATGCTTTGTTAAACCACCCATAAGAACCATATTCTGACTTTTATCTGGAGAATACCCACCAACCAATTCCATTGAGTGAATAATGGACCCAGATCCTAAAAACAACAAGGCTTTTGAATAAGCATGCGTAATCAAATGAAATAAAGCAGCTTGATAAGACCCTATACCCAAAGCTAACATCATATAACCCAATTGAGACATTGTAGAATAGGCTAAACTTCTCTTAATATCTTTTTGAGCAAGAGCTAAAGTAGCTCCAAATAGTACTGTTATTATACCTATCAAAGCTATTAGATTCATTATGTAAGGTATTACTATAAAAAGCGGAAGAAGCCGAGCGACAAGAAAAATTCCCGCTGCTACCATGGTAGCAGCATGTATAAGAGACGAAATGGGGGTAGGTCCCTCCATAGCATCAGGTAACCATACATGAAGAGTAAATTGAGCAGATTTAGCAACAGCACCTGCAAATAATAGGAAGGCGCACGAAGTAACAAATAATAAATTAACTTGATTATTATAAATCAAGTTATTGAATATTTTAAACAAATCCCGAAATTCTAAACTCCCCGTTGTCCAATAAAGACCAAAAATACCTAATAATAAACCAAAATCCCCCACGCGGTTAGTTACAAACGCCTTTTGGCAAGCATTCGCCGCAGTAGGTCGGGTGAACCAAAAACCTATTAATAGATAAGAACACATTCCAACCAATTCCCAAAAAATATAAATTTGTATCAAATTAGAACTAGTAACTAATCCCAACATTGATGTATTGGACAAACTCATATAAGCAAAAAATCTCAAATATCCGTGATCATGAGACATATAATTGTCACTATAAATAAGAACCATAATTCCAACGGTAGTGATTAATATTGACAGAATAGAAGTAAGTGGATCGATCAAGTAGCCCAACTCTAAAGAAAAATCATTATTGATAGTCCAAGACCATACATATTGATAGATATAACTGCTATTTATTTGATGAATAGACAGATAAACTGAAAAAATCATAACTATACTTAACAACAAAACACTAGGAAAAGACCACATACGTCGAAGGTTTTTTGTTGCCGTCGGAAAAAGTAGAAGTCCCACTCCTATTAACATAGGAATTGGAAGTGAGATGAAAGGTATGATCCATGAATATTGATACGTATATTCCATAAAAAAAGTATGTTTTATTCCTAATTAATTTTTCTAATTCACCAGCTCTTATCTCTTTTCAAAGGGATCAGTTAATAATTTTAATAGGCAAAACTCAAATCGAATTTTATATTCTTAATTATTGTAAATTTTTTGCCAAATACTTCAAATATTTCAACTCAATAAGTTAGAATTGTTCAAATGATATGATCCAACGAAGAAACTACTAGTGAACACAAAAACGAACACAAATATTTTTTTAAGGTAAAATTTTATTTATTAGGATTATTTAATATGCATTACAATAATTTATCGCTATAGAGCAAGAACGCATAATTATACGAAAAAGGCTATTTTTTTTTGGTATGAATTATTTAATATGCATTACAATAATTTATCGCTATAGAGCAAGAACGCATAATTATACGAAAAAGGCTATTTTTTTTTGGTATGAATCAGAAAAGACAGCCTACAATTTGATCCAATAAAATAAGACTTAATATATATATTTTCTTTGTTCCTAATCTCAAAATTTTAAATTTTATATATCTATATTCTGATAGGAGTATAATATAATTTAAAGAAAAAATGGATATTAAATAAATAAATAAAATAGTAAAGAACAATTCATTTTGAACAATAGATGTCTTTCACATCCAACTATAGCAATGAATAATCTATTATAATTTTTTAATGGCAGCTCCAAAAAAGCGCACTTCTATATCAAAAAAACGGATTCGGAAAAATATTTGGAAAAGCAAAGGGCGTCGGGCAGCGTTGAAAGCTTTTTCGCTAGCAAAATCTCTTTCAACGGGGAATTCACAAAGTTTTTTTGGGAACAAATCAAATAAATAATCAAACATTGGAATAATCTGAATCTGTTTGACTCAAAAAACAGCCTAGTAGAGGTTTGTTTCTAATTTTTATTATTATTCAATTATTTAAATAATAATTATATAAATAATTGAATAATAATAATGTGAATTAAAAAAAAAAAGAAAATTGTCACTAAACTAAAATAAATATATTCAAATCAAACAAAATTCACATTTTTTTTAATCAACGCAATTATTTGAATTTCCTAATGTTTTGAAAGGATGAATATTAAATTTGTTTTCCTTAGGATATGTAAAATAAAAATAAGAATTCTTTTGTTTACTCAATTAGAAAATTGAAAAACGATACTTTTTTTCTTTTTCAACGAATAAAAAGAAATAGAAATATAAGGGTTGACCTTTCTTTTTCATATTCATATCTTTGTTTTATCGTTTTTGGGGTGGGGAAAATAAAAATCCCCATCTCCCCAATAAAACAAAAAGTTTTTTCTTGAATTATAGACTATTCTATATTATAGAATATTCTATAATTCTAATATATAAGTATGTAAGATAAAAGAAATAGTAAACTAAAACTCTTTATTGAAAATTTTATGGGGCGTTGAAACGATAACATTCGTTGATTAAGTTTAAACTTTCTTTTTAAATTCTATGAACCTTTATTTCTCTAAATCATTATTACTATTATATAATATATCCCGCCGAATACATAATTAATACATAATTAAATTTGTTTGCAAAATCCTAACACAAATTCTATACACAACGAAAACCCTAACGATTAATACAAAGCTATGGAAATATTTCTCGAAATTTCTTGAATGTAGGTGCTGTGCTGAAATTGTAATCGAAAAAAATCTCCTATTTTGTTTTTTCATTGATAAAATGAGATAAAAAAGAAAACAAAGGAATCATTTTATTTTAAAATGCAAATGGTATTTTGAATTTTAAAATTATATCTACGTATTGAAGCCAGAACTATCTAGTTACAACAGTTCTTTTTTTGAAAGAGAATAAACTACAAAAAATTCTATTGTTAAATAAAATCAAAATGGATACCTTAAATTATTATTGAAAAAAATTCAAATAATAATAAATACATATAAATATTAATATTAAAAAAATGAAATCAAATAATAGATATTTTTATTGGAAAACGCTCAAATCCCTATTTTGAAAACTTTACCCTTTAGTTTTCAAAAGTTTTCAAATTAAAAGATAACGATAACGAGTTTTTTATCCCCTTAAATATTTAAACATTTTCTAAAAATATTACATTGAATTGAGAATGGATTCTATTCTTTTAATCTCGACGATTCAAAAATAATAGGTTATTATGATTTCGAGAAAGCCGCTATGGTGAAATCGGTAGACACGCTGCTCTTAGGAAGCAGTGCTAGAGCATCTCGGTTCGAGTCCGAGTGGCGGCATGGCATTTTGTATTATAAAAAAAGTCCTATAATATAATTAATTCAAGTCCCTGATTTTAATTCTTATAATTTAATAGATTTAAATTATAAGAATTAAATTGAGGGACCTTTTTTAATAATTAAATTTTTATGATATTTTCAACTTTAGAGCATATATTAACTCATATATCTTTTTCGGTCATTTCAATTGTCATTACAATTCATTTGATAACCTTATTAGTTGATGAGACCGCAGGACTCTATGCTTCGTCAGAAAAGGGCATGATAGCTACTTTTTTCTGTATAACTGGATTATTAGTTACCCGTTGGATTTATTTGAGGCATTTACCCTTAAGTGATTTATATGAATCATTACTATTTCTTTCATGGGGTTTCTCAGTTATTCATATACTTACGTATTTTAAAAAATATAAAAACCATTTAAGTGTAAACGCAATAACCACGCCAAGTACTATTTTTACCCAAGGTTTTGCTACTTCAGGTTTTTTAACTGAAATGTATCAACCCCCACTATTAGTCCCCGCTCTCCAATCTCATTGGTTAATGATGCATGTAAGTATGATGGTATTGGGTTATGCATCTCTTTTATGTGGATCATTATTTTCAATAGCTCTTATAGTCATTACATTTCCAAAAGTTATAAGAATTTTTGGTAAAAACAAAATTTTATTAAATGCGTTATTTTCCTTTGATGAGATCCAATACATGAACGAATGGAACAATGTTTTAAGAAACACTTCTTTTTTTTCTTCGAAGAATTATTATAAGTCTCAATTGATTCAACAATTAGATCATTGGAGTTATCGTATTATTAGTCTAGGGTTTATATTTTTAAGCATAGGTATTCTTTCAGGGGCAGTATGGGCTAATGAGACGTGGGGATCATATTGGAATTGGGACCCAAAGGAAACTTGGGCATTTATTACTTGGACCATATTCGCAATTTATTTACATACTCGAACAAATAAAAATTTGCACGGTGTAAATTCTGCTATTGTGGCCTTTATTGGTTTTCTTATAATTTGGATATGCTATTTGGGGGTCAATCTATTCGGGGTAGGGCTACATAGTTATGGTTCATTTACATTAAGGTCTGATTGAATTAATTCAAGAAAGGGCCTAACGAATCCAAACATGGGAGAGTATAGATAAGAAAACTGTGTGTAAGACATCGAGAACCCCTTGAATCAAGTAATGTAGTGATTCAAATGGTTCTCACAAAAGCCAAATGTATGAGGAAGTCCAATTCATTTTTTTATGAAAACTATCTAGAAAAATAATTAGATAAAATAGCTTCGACTTTGTCAACTGATAGAGAACCCCTTGAATCAAGTAATGTAGTGATTCAAATGGTTCTCACAAAAGCCAAATGTATGAGGAAGTCCAATTCATTTTTTTATGAAAACTATCTAGAAAAATAATTAGATAAAATAGCTTCGACTTTGTCAACTGATAGTGAGAAAACAAAATCTGGATAAATACCAATACCTATGACAGATATAAGGATAGAGATCGCAACAAACAACTCCCGCGGTCCCGAATCAAAAAAATAATAATTTTGAGCATTAAAAAGCTTGTATCCATAGAACATCTGGTGTAACATAGATAATAAATAAATGGGAGTTAATATAATTCCAATTGCCATTACCACCGTAATTAGTATTTTTGTCATTAAAAGATATTTTTGGCTGGTAATTATTCCAAAAAATACTATTAATTCTGCAACAAAACCGCTCATGCCCGGCAATGCAAGGGAAGCCATCGATAAGATACTGAAAGTCGTGAATATTTTTGGAATTGGGATAGCCATTCCACCCATTTCGTCGAGATAAACAAGACGTATTCTATCATAACTTGTTCCCGACAAGAAAAAAAGCGCAGCGCCAATAAATCCATGAGAGATTATTTGTAAAATAGCTCCATTGAGTCCCATATCGCTTATAGAGCCAATTCCTAGAATTATGAAACCCATATGAGATACGGAGGAATAAGCTATTCTTTTTTTTAAATTGCGTTGACCAGAAGATGTTGAAGCTGCATAGATTATTTGAATTATGCCTACTATCATCAACCAGGGTGAAAAGATAGAATGGGCGTAGGGTAATAATTCCATATTGATCCGAACCAATCCATATGCTCCCATTTTTAATAAGATTCCGGCTAGAAGCATACAAGTACTGTAATGTGCCTCTCCGTGGGTGTCTGGTAACCATGTATGCAAGGGTATAATCGGTGATTTGACAGCAAAAGCAATAAGAAATCCGATATAGAATATTATTTCCAGTGCTACAGGATACGATTGATTAGCTGATGTTTCAAAATTTAAAGTTGGTTCATTAGAACCGTATAAACCGATACCCATAACTCCCATTAACAAAAAAACGGAACTTCCCGCAGTGTACAAAATAAACTTTGTAGCTGAATACAAACGTTTCTTTCCTCCCCACATCGATAGAAGTAGATAAACGGGAATTAATTCTAACTCCCACATGATAAAAAACAGAAAGAGGTCTCGAGCAGAAAATGATCCTATTTGACCGCTATACATTGCTAACATTAGAAAATGGAATAATCGGGAATCTCGAGTAACTGGCCAAGCGGCTAAAGTAGCTAAAGTGGTGATAAATCCCGTCAATAAAATGGGTCCTACGGAAAGTCCATCTATTCCCAATCTCCAGTAAAAATCAAAAAAAAAGATCCATTTATAATCCTCCGTCAGTTGGATTAATGGATCGTCTAATTCGAAATGATAACAAAATGCATAGGTTGTTAGAAGGAGTTCGAGTACACAGATACATATCGTATACCATCTAATTACTTTATTTCCCCTATGAGGGAAAAAGAAAAGTAAGAAACCCGCAAATATTGGCAAAACTACAACTATAGTTAACCAAGGAAAATAATTCGTAGTAAAAACAAAATACACTTGGACTAAAAAAACCCATGTTCGAAAATGAAATAAAAAAAAATAAATATATATTTTGAACACGAGTTTTTGTCGGTAAAAAAGAAATCAAATGTATTCAAGGGGTTTTTATGGAACGTATCAATAAGCTAGACCCATGCTTCGAGTTGTTTCATGCCATAAATAAACTCGAACACTCAAGAAATCCGTCGGACAGGCAGATTCACATCTCTTACAACCAACACAGTCTTCTGTTCTTGGAGCCGAAGCTATTTGCTTAACTTTACATCCGCCCCAAGGTATCATTTCTAATACATCCGTGGGGCAAGCTCGAACACATTGAGTACACCCTATACATGTATCATAAATCTTTACTGAATGTGACATTGTATCTACAATTTTTTTTTAACTATAAATTTTCGATCGAGTAAATTTGTAAATGAATTATATATTTAGATACCAGATGAGTCAATAATTTATCAGAATTTTTATAATCAATCTACTTTCAGATTAACTCATGCGATAGGGCCAAGATACTTTGATTTTTTATGTTTTCGCAAACAAACATGATTGTAGATTACGTATTATACAGATAATTTGACTTGATTAATATCATAATTTATCTGATAAATACTACTTTACTTATTCAACAAATTCGATTGATTGATACGAGTTGATTTTCTGTTACGATAAATTGACGAAACTATAGCTGGGCCAATAGCTGCTTCAGCGGCTGCAATAGCTATAACAAAAATTGAGAAAATATTACCCTTTAATTGGCGACTATCAAAAAAATCAGAAAATGTTACAAAATTTATATTAACTGCATTCAGTATAAGCTCAAGACACATAAGGGCTCTAACCATATTTCGGCTCGTGATCAATCCATAGATACCGATAGAAAATAAATAGGCACTTATAACAAGTACATGTTCGAGCATGATTGACCAACTCCTTATCAATTCCGATTCATTTCAATATGAACAAAAATTTAATAGATTCCATTCAATTGACAAAAAAAAGTACAGAACAGGGGAATATATTAGTAATCGATCGAATAAAATAATTTTTATTTTGGACAGAAACAATCTTCAAATAGAATTGAAGGGGAGTGTGTGTGATAACATAGAACAAAGTTTAATTTATGCTATTTCTAAAGATTTATTACTTACTGGCGAGCCAGGGCAATTGTGCCGATCAAAGCAGCTAAAAGAATGATTGAAATGAGTTCAAATGGAAGAAAAAAATATGTTGATAAATGAATTCCAATTTGTTGACTATTACTTATCAAATCTTGCTCTAGAATCTGGTTTGATCTTGTAGTCCAAATAATCCCATACCATGACGTATCTAGAATAGTAGTCATTAGTGAAACAAAAATACTTGTACAAACCAGAAAAGTAAATCCACTCCCAACGGTCCAAAGATTAAAATCTTTGGAATATTCTGAACCCTTCATGAACATCACAGCAAATATGATTAAAACATTTATAGCTCCCACGTAAATAAGGAGTTGCGCAGCAGCTACAAAATGGGAGTTTGCTAGAATATAGAATAAGGATATAGAAACAAGAACCAGTCCCAACGAAAAAGCAGAGTAAATGGAGTTAGTAAGTAATAGTACTCCCATACTTCCTAATATAAGACCTGATCCCAACAAGACTACAAGAAAATCACGTATCGGTCCAGGCAAATCCATTATATGTAGTAAAATAAGAGATAAATAAATCGAAATCTTTTTCATGACCTTATTGATCTGACCAGGAAAAAAAATGCATAATCAATTCCTAATTAAATCTTAGCGTGAATTAACGCAGGTACAATTATTGGATTAATCTTATTCGTGATCTGAAAGAGTAGTTCGAAACTATATATTTCGAAATATATGGATTCAATCTAAATTAAGCTGCAACCCTCATGAATCAATAGTTTGGATTTGTGGGTAGTGACCAAACAAACAAAACGAAAGAAACCTTATTTCTTTAAATCAAAACGGAACCTTAGTAATTTCCAATTACTCTTAAATCAATTAATTTTTAATCAAGGGATTTCCTTATTTTAGACTTGAATTTTAGGCGAATTCAAAATTGTTCTAATTGTATAATCATCAACTACTGACATTGGTAAACGACCCAAAGAAATTTGATTATAATTCAATTCGTGACGATCATAAGTAGAAAGTTCGTATTCTTCAGTCATTGATAAACAATTTGTTGGACAATATTCAACGCAGTTACCACAAAATATACAGATCCCGAAATCAATACTGTAATTAAGTAATCGTTTCTTTCGAATATCCGTTTCCAATTTCCAATCAACAACGGGTAGATCTATAGGACATACACGAACACATACTTCACAAGCAATGCATTTATCAAATTCAAAATGGATTCGACCGCGGAAACGCTCCGATGTGATTAATTTTTCGTAAGGATATTGAATAGTTACAGGCAAACGATTTGCATGGGATAACGTAATCATGAAACTTTGACCAATGTACCTTGCAGCTCGTACTGTTTGTTGACTATAATTCACGAACCCAGTTACCATAGGGAACATATTGTAATATCTCTAAAGAATTTTATGTTTGTTTCTTTCTCTTGTTTGAGCAAGTTGTGAATAGAGAATATAGTATTCCTTTACAGTGAAAAGAGTTGAAAAGAAGTTGTTAATAATAGATTACCGAGAGATATAGGTAAAAGAAATTTCCATCCAAGATTTAATAGTTGGTCTATTCTTAGTCGGGGTAAAGTCCATCTTGTTGTTATAGAAATGAACAAGAATAGATAGGTTTTAGCTAATGTAATAAAGATACTAATTATCATTCCAAAGACTTCATACGCTTTATTTATTTCAAAAAACTCATAAACGAATATGTATTGAATCGAGATATCCCAACCACCCAAGTAAAGAACTGTTACAAATAATGAAGAAACTAATAGATTTAGATAGGAAGCAACGTAAAATAAACCAAATTTTATACCCGAATACTCGGTTTGATAACCCGCTACTAATTCTTCTTCCGCTTCTGGTAAATCAAAAGGTAATCTCTCGCATTCTGCTAAGGAAGAAATTAGAAAAAAAACAAACCCTATAGGTTGACGCCACAAATTCCACCCCCAAAAACCATATTGTGATTGAGCCTCAACTATATCAACTGTACTTGAACTGTTAGATAATCATAGTCGGCAAGAACATCACTGTTCTTATCGCTATTACAGAACCGTACATGAGATTTTCACCTCATACGGCTCCTCGAGGGCTATAAATAAATCTAAGGGGCGTGTTGGTATTATTTATCTTATCTTGATATGTCTTTTTTGTAGTATAGTATAAAAATCTATCGTGTGTCCCCACCCCAAATTAACCCAATTGAATTCTGTCTGTTCTAATAATAAAGTAAAGGGATACTTCTGAATTGATCTAAAGGGATACTTCTGAATTGATCTCATCCTTTAATAATTAAAATTTTTCTTTGTTAAGTAATAACTTAATTCTTCACTAAAATACTCGTTGATTATAAATATCAATAACCCATCATTGTTTTCAATTACGAAAAAAAGCCTATTCCATTAGTTTATGAATTCGTGTACGAATTCTATCTCTATGACTAGGGATATTGGAAAGAAAATGAATATAGGAATAGATGGAGATAAGAAAGACTAAAAAAGAAAATGAATATAGGAATAGATGGAGATAAGAAAGACTAAAAAAGATCTCTTTTTTTTGTTCCTATTCTTCTTTTTGAGAAAGGGTGGACTTACTAAATAAGGGATTATTTCGTTTCCGATAATCATTTATTTAATGGGTGGATAGGCGCATACTCTGGATCGGAATCGTGGGGAGTATTGCCCGATCATTTCTACAAACTTAAGGCCCCAATTCGTATTCTTTTTATATTATGTATTTTACAAAAATTTACTTTTCTTTTGGATAATTTTTAAAATCTTCTTTACTAATCCTTTGTATATCTTGGTGTTTCTAACCATCCACTCACTCATTTTTGTTCAATTGGCCGTGTTATGGTAATACATATATCGTAGTACATACAAATAATAGTGAAAACTCAATACGGTTGATATTTTGAGTCCGCTTCAAAACAGGATGATGAGTGAACCAATCTTGGGATAACACTTGCACTTATGTTTATTTCTGCTTAACTCTTATACATAGAAAATGAGACTCAATATTTGGACTGCTAATTTTTATTTATATAAGCTGTTTTCTTTCACTCATATAACTATCTGATTTAGTTCATTAATCCGAATAATGAATATAAAAATGAAGATATCTATTCAATTCATTTCACCCCCCCTTTCTCGAAAAAAAAGTGGGAGAAGTTTATGTCTCAACGAATCACACGTAGAAATATTGATAATACACATAGAGTTAATGGTATTTCATAACTAATTGATTGAGCAGCAGCTCGTAGACCACCTAAAAAGGAATATTTATTATTTGATCCATATCCTGACATAAGAAGTCCGATGGGAGCAATACTTGAAATGGCAATCCATAAAAAAACACCGATATGTAGATCGGCTAAAACAAGGCGATAACCAAAAGGAATTACTGAATAGCTTAGTAAAATTGCTATGACTGCTATAGATGGTCCGATACTGAATAAACGAATATCACCTCTAGATGGAAGAAGATTTTCTTTAAAAAGTAGTTTTGTACCATCTGCTAAAGCTTGAAGAACTCCCAAAGGACCGGCATATTCAGGTCCAATACGTTGTTGTATCCCTGCAGATATTTCTCTTTCTAACCATACAATTACTAGTACGCCTATTGTAATTGCCAATACAGTAGTCAAAATAGGAACAAGCACCCATAGAATTCCATAGACTTCTTGTAAGAATTGCAATCTAGAAAAAGAATTGATATCTTGTACTTCTGGTGTATCAATTATCATTTTAACGATCAACTTCTCCCATAATGATATCTATGCTACCTAGTATTGTCATAATATCGGCCAATTTCATTCTTTTAACTAACTGAGGAAGAATTTGCAAATTGATAAAACCCGGCGGTCGAATTTTCCATCTCCAAGGAAAACCACCCTGATCCCCTATCAGAAAAATGCCCAATTCACCTTTTGGGGCTTCGACTCTCACATAAAGTTCTTGTTTCGCCAACTCAAAAGTTGGCGAAGGTTTTTTACTAATGAATCGATATTCAAAGTCAGTCCATTCCGGATACCTTTCTCGATCAAAACATCGTATTTCTAAATTCTCATAGGGCCCCCCTGGAATTGCTTCCAAAGCTTGTTGAATAATTTTTATGGATTCCGTCATCTCACCAAGTCTGACTAAATAACGAGCTAATGAATCTCCTTCTTTTTGCCACTGAACTTCCCAATCAAATTCGTCATAACACTCATAATGATCAACTTTACGAAGATCCCACGGTATTCCGGAAGCTCGCAGCATTGGTCCGGATAAACCCCAATTGATTACTTCTTCTCCACAAATAATGCCTACCTCCTCAACTCGTTCTAAAAAAATAGGATTTTGTGTAATAAGTTTTTGATATTCAGCAACCCCTGTCAAAAAATAATCGCAGAAAGCCAAACATTTATCTATCCAGCCATGAGGTAGATCAGCCGCGACTCCCCCGATACGAAAAAAATTATGCATCATTCTCATACCGGTGGCTGCTTCGAATAGATCATATACTAATTCTCTTTCTCTGAAAATATAGAAGAAGGGAGTCTGTGCGCCAATATCCGCCATAAAAGGGCCAAGCCATAACAGATGAGAAGCTACACGACTCAATTCCAACATAATTACTCTGATATAGCTGGCTCTTTTAGGTACTTGAATATTTCCCAACTGTTCTGGACCATTTACGGTTATTGCTTCTGTGAACATAGTAGCTAAGTAATCCCAACGTGTTACATAAGGTAGATATTGTATAATAGTTCGGTTTTCCGCAATTTTTTCCATCCCTCTGTGTAAATAACCCAATATTGGTTCACAGTCAATAACATCTTCACCATCCAAAGTAAGGATGAGTCGAAGAACACCGTGCATTGATGGGTGGTGAGGTCCCATATTGACTATCATGAGGTCTTTTCTTGTAGTTGGTCCATTCATAAGTTTTTCCTCGAGTAATTTTTCCATGAATTGCTGAAAATGAAAATAAGTTCATAAAAATTTAAGATCTAATAAATCAAATAATTTTTAAAATTAATGAGTTTTTGACTCCCGAATATCCAATTGATTAATTAATTCTTTATAACGCATTATATTTTTCTTTGTTAAATAAGAAAGTAATCGTTGGCGTTTTCCCAGAATTTTACGTAGGCCTATTTGAGATAAATAGTCTTTTTTGTGCAATTCAAAATGTGAAGTAAGTCTTCGTATCTTATTGGTGAAACTGAATACTTGAAATTCAACGGATCCTACGTTTTCTTTTTTTTCTTCTTGCGAAATAACCGAGATGAATGAATTTTTTACCATAAAATGAAATCCTCTTCCCCACCTTTTTCTTTTTTAGAAATTTTTATTTATCAGTAATTAAGAATGTCACTCATTTAAATTTGATATACATAATAATCTTAATTTCATTAAGAATTTCTAGTCTTTTTTTTTCAAATAAAATTTATTAATAAGCAATCCAATTTTAAAAATTGGATTCAGATAGGTATACAAAAGGATGGTATATTTCTGCACGCACAAAAAATATCTAGACTTAAAATCTAAATTTAAATAAGAATATTTTCTTGATTCATTTCTTAATCGAATAGATACGTCATTGAATTAAATGAATATCATCTATCGGAATGTAAGACAGTTCCAGATGCGTATTTCTTTGTCTTCATATACCATAGTACGGGAAATATAGGGAAAATGTAGCATTAACAAATTTGAAATTGTGGATACATATGGATTCTTAGCATACTAAAACGACTGCTATTATTGGTATCAAACCAATAACGATTCATACAAGCTAAATCTTCTAATCGATAATTCGGCCAAAGAAAGAACTTTAATTTATTTAGTTTATTTTTATATCTATCAAGATGTTTGCTTTTATCTAAAACAAGATCACAATTTTTCACCTTATTTGCATTGTAAAATGCCGTATTTCTATGGATATCATTTCCATTCCGAGAATTAAAACAAATTTGAATTCTGAACTCTCTACGACCTCTGGGGGATAAAATATTTTCAGGAACAAGCAAATCATAATGATTGCCCGCTCTATTTTCAGTCGTTTTTTGATGTATTGCAATGGATTCATCAAAACTCTTCTTATCAGCATAGCCTTTTTGTTGGTATCTTTGATTAATTTGGTATTTATTCTTATGAACTAATGAAATACCTATGGTTTGAGACATAATAAACTGTCCATCATTTTTTACAGACAGACGAACCGGTTCGATAATCAATATTCCCCTTTTCATTAATTCTGTAAGAGTTAAACCCTTCTGAACTATCAGAATATCCAGACTCATTTCTCTCCTTTGAATAGAGGATATAGCAATTTCTCTGGGATTTATCAGTCTAAGCAGGAGACAATAAACTTTGATGTTATTGATCATTCTTTGATTTAAGGAATCATCCCATCTCAATTGAAAACGAAAATATATTTTTAGTAAAAAATCAAGCTCTGCTTCCGTGTTTTTCTTGTATTGCTTTTTATTTATACGTTTTTTCACATCTGTTCCCGCGGAATCTTCTTGAACATACTTTTTGTGGGTTGAGAGAGATGATTCAAGATCCTCTTCGGCCACGGATTCCTTTTCTCCTTTATTTCGATTTTCTAATTCAAGAGTTTTTTCTATAAAAAGAGCTCTTTTTTTCTTTCTAATTAGTTTTTTATTTTTACTAACAATTTTATTTACATTCAAATTTAAAAGAAGTAATTTGATTGGTATGATCCACGGATTAATCTTATATGCATTATAAAGTATCAAAAATTCTGGAAAGAACCAAAGTTCCGGATTGGATATTGAACGACTTAGTATTTCTTCATTGATTCTCATCCAATCAAAAAATCTTTTTTTTTTTTTGTTGGATGGGTTGATTTCTTGATCTTGATTAATTGTGAGATAAAAAAAACGTTTCTTATCGATTTTTTCAATTATTTGAAAATAATTAACCCCAGTTTTAGTATTTTTATTACTGTTTATGTCAGCCTCAATATTGATCCAGGCTCCAACATCGTCCTTTTTTTTAAGACAAAAATGCAGCATTCTCCAATCTAAATATTTTCTATCCGTATTTTTTTCCAGATCTAAAATATCATCTTCTACTAGATAATTATTCATAGAGATACATGTCAGTATATCAAAAAATTTCCATTTATCTGTGTTGTACTTATAAGAAATTTTTTGATTAGTTTTTACTTGTACTGTTAATTCATAAATATATGAATCCTTATTATCTTCATAAATAAGAGATTTAGATGATAAAAGATCATATATATATATATTTTTTTTTTTCTCTTTTTTATTCGGTAATGAGTAGTATGTTTCAAAATCACTTTGTTTTTTGTAATCAATTAATCGGTTTTTTTCATATGAATAACATTGGTTAAAATTTTTATTTTTAGAACCTTGATTGACTCTATTTCGCCATTTGTGTGGTAATAATTTGGACCATCTAATCGGATATAAATCGTATTGATAATGACCCCTTAACCAATTTTTCCATTGATTCATTCCCGAATTTTGAAGATTCTTTTGTTTTAAGTCGGAATGGAATATTTCTTGTGCTCCCATAACTTTAACAAAATAATCCTGTATTTCATTCTTAAGAAAAAGAGATGTTCCGTGATATTGAAAGATAGGTCTTACCTTAGATAAGTTAATAATTTGTGTTTGTGATAATTTGTAAAATAAATATGCTTGCGACAAGTACGACGAGTCCCAAAAGATCTTTCCATTCTTATTACTAATATTATAAAGTGACTTTTTTATAGTTGAAATAAAGTTAATTATACTTTGATTTGTTTTATCAACTCTTTCTTGATTTGCTTCATTATTGTAAATGTATTTATTAATAATTTTTTTTTTTGAATCCAAAAAGAGTTGCGCATTAATCCTCGGGATATTAATCATACGTTGAAAGATATCTATGTATATCTTTTCAACGAAAAATTTTAGAAAATAATGCGATTTACAAATTAATCGTACATTTTTTTTTTTTAATATCTTAAAAATCCTTTTGTGATATTCTAATATTTTATCATCATAACTTATTTTGTTAGGGCTAATATTTATTTCGGGATTTATAAACTCTTTTTTTGTATCTTTTCTAATTTTTTCAATTTTATTTAGTATTGTTTTTGTTCTATCAGTCAGATCTTTCATTTTTTTTTCTCTCAATGAAAAATTTGTCCAATCCATAGATCGAATTACAATGGACGAGCCGTGGATCATTCGATTACTTATTATCGAATTTTTTTCTTTTTTAGCTTCATTCAACTCGTATATTTCTTTCAATTCTAATAATCGAATTGGGTTTCTTTGTGAAAGTTCTTTTATTATTTCTTTTATAAATAGAATGTTTTTTATGACCTTTTTTTTTGTTTTTTTTGAGATATTTAGAAACAAGTTTGTTCTTTCTTTTAAAACTCTTAGAATTTGAAAACGCTTCTTTTTCCATTTTTTAATTTTTTTTTCTAGTTCTTTTATAAAAACGGGTTCAAAAAAAGAAAGTTGTTTTCGGGGAGAACCAAAAGGCAGTTCAGCCTCCATTCCCCAAACCGTTAAAAAACAAAAATCATTTTTTTGTCCGTTCTTTTTTATTGAATCTTTTTTAGGGGATTGTAACCTAGATGTGTGCCACGGTTTCAGACGAAAAGGAAATAAGATCTTTATCTGAA